ATCAGACCCTCTTACTGTGGAAGAACAGATAGCTACAATTTATATTGGAGCAAATGGATATCTTGATTCGTTAGAAATTGGGCAGATAAAGAAATTTCTCATTAAGTTACGTACCTACTTAAAAAAGAATAAACCTCAATTTCAAGAAATTGTATCTTCTACCAAGACATTCACCGAGGAAGCGGAAACCTTTTTGAAGGAAGCTATTCAGGAGCACACTGAACTGTTTCTACTTGAGGAACAAGCATAAATTTATAACTCTAATTCTATTGTTAGAACAAGAGTTATTCTTGCGAATTATTTCTGATTAAAAAAGGGGTTTCTTGGTATCGCCACTTTTTAAATAGATGGAAAAAAATTGCGTCCAATAGGATTTGAACCTATACCAAAGGTTTAGAAGACCTCTGTCCTATCCATTAGACAATGGACGCTTTTCATTCCTATTTCATTCTTTCGCATTCTCCCTTTATCTTTTTTTTTTTTTTGATAAAAAAAAAATGAAAATTTTTTAGGTAAAAAAAAAAAAAGAATGCATATTCGAATGGATGATGCATATAGAATAAGGAATATGGGGCGGGTAGCGGGAATCGAACCCGCATCGTTAGCTTGGAAGGCTAGGGGTTATAGTCGACGTTAATTTATCATTCTTAACGTCTCTAATTCAAAACCGAACATGAAAATTTTGTTTCATTCGGCTCCTTTATGGAAAATTGATGTATTCCCAGAAACAAAAATTAGATCCATAACATCTATGTCAGCTTTTCTTATTAAAGACACCCAAAGCCACTTGCTTTCTAGATGATCCCTCTAGAGAAGGGGGATTCTATTATCCCAAATCCGTCTAATCTAGTTACTTCGTTCCCTATTTCCACTCGAGGGATCCTGAGGAAAAGAATTTAATTTAGTTTCCACCGAGCTAAAATAATATGCTGATGGTTCTAGTAAACCAAAACTACCATTTTCTAGCTATTTGGCTTTAATCTTAGCTTATACAAGACAAAAATTGAAGATCTAGTTACGATTGGAAATGCACTTATGTTTTTTATCTTCATCCATAGATCCTTTACTTATATTTATTAATTGGAAGATTTGATCCAATTTTTTTTTATTATGCTTCGTGACTCTATAACCCTTTTATTCAATTTCAATTGAACTTTGGATACAAATCGTGATAATTTCTATTTTTCCTCAAATATGCTATTGAGGGGAAAAGGATTAAACTCTTTTTAGGAAATAAAGTTTTTTTTTGATCGGAATATGAAAAACCCGAAAGACCCCTTAACTTTTTAAGTTATTAATTGAACGAATCACACTTTTACCACTAAACTATACCCGCTTCATATTGATTATTATATATGAATATACCTTTTGTCGAACAAAGGAATGAGATGCTAGACTCATTAAAACTTGAGCGTTGACACTTCATCCTCCCCGACCAGGGGTACTTGAAGTCGAAGTACAGAAAGTTTTTTAAAATAACCAAATTCTAATAAAGTTAGAATAAAGCAAAAAGTCTCATTTTTCACTTGTTATAAGTCATTACTGATAGTCCAAAATTGAAGGAATTATGGAAGCTGGGCTATAACCACGACGAATTCTTCATTTTTTTTTTTTTTACTTTCCCTTCAACTGACCTATTTTTGAATTTGAACTCGGATTAATTGGATCTTAAATGTTCAATGTCCCTTGAACAAATAAAAGAGTTATGTTATATATGTTATAACATATGTGTTTTTCATTTTTTTTATTATATTATTTAATATCTGTATGTGCCTTTTTCCAGTTAAATAATTAACTAAATTGAGAAAAAAGACTCAAAATTCAAAATACTACTTAATTAAAATTAATAAATACTAATAAATAATTAAAAAAAAAAAAAAAATTATAAATTTGAATATTCTTTCATTTTCATATTTTATAGTATTTTCTATAGTATTATATTACTAATACTAAGAAATTACACTTGGAATGGAGATAAAAATTGTCTTTATTGTTACTTCAATAACTTCAATAACAAGTATCTTTGATTTGATATAATAAAAACAAAAAATGAAATCATTTGATCTATGAAATGATTGATTCATCAGAAGTAATGTAATAACCCGGCCTGGTTAAGTACTGGCCGGGGGAATGGACTTTTCTTACAAAATGAAAATAAAGGAAGTAAGGTTTTTCAATTTAAATCTTTTTTACTTTGCCTGTCACACCACATAAAAAATTTTCAATTTGAATTGGGAGAGATGGCTGAGTGGACTAAAGCGACAGATTGCTAATCCGTTGTACGAGTTATTTGTACCGAGGGTTCGAATCCCTCTCTCTCCGCTCCCCTCGATCGCTTCAGACTTTCAAAATCTTTTTTTTTTATTCCTCACGTCCAGGATTACGGCCCGGATCATTAGATAAGAATCCAAAGATGAAGAGAGAAACAAAAAATATGACTACTGTGTAAACAAAGAGTTTGAGAGTAAGCATTACACAATCTCCAAGATTTTTTTTGAAAAGGGAAATAGATTGCCTATTTTTTATCACATACACTATATTGACATAGTGCCCCAAAAAGAAAATTAATTTTTACTAATTTTTTGTTTTTGTAATAATAATAAGAAAAACAAGATTCTTCCTTCATTACCAAAAATTTTTGGTATTTTTGGTCATATCCATTATTTGGTATTGTGGGGTCTTTAGAAAGTTCTTGTTTACTGGAAGGTCAGAACGAGGAAATAAGTTGATCAAAATTTATCACCGTGCAATTATTCAATATAATACAAGAACAAGAATTTCTATTTTCGAATGGAGGGTTCATAATGTAAAATTTATAAGATCTTACAAATTTTTCGAAAATTTGTTTCGTATAAATCATGAATTTTTCGGAGCATTAAAGATTTTATCGAAAACTTACAGCAGCTTGCCAAACAAAGGCTAAGAGCAAAAATAGTACAGGTATGACAGGCATAACATCTACGATAGGATTGAAAAAGGCATAAGCCTCGGGCAATTTGCCGAAGAAAAAACTACTCGAAGAAAGGGTAGAATTAAGACAGATACAGATTAAACTAAAGATATTAAGCATAACAAACATTTCATTCTTGTAGATTAAAAAATTAGATTTTGATTGAGTTCTTTTTATGAGGGAAAAATAAAAAAGTAGGTCAAAAAACCTTCTTGTTCTTCGAACGCTCTCAAATCAAAAATCTTCCCTTTCATTCTCAAATGAGAATACAAGGAATTTTAGTTTCATACAATATCTTAATTTAATTTTATGGAATGATCAATCATTTTTTTCTATATTTTCATGTGTTGAATCCTAGCAGTAATATATTTCATATATATTTGAATTGGGATTGACGAACGACTAATACCAATATTAGTCTTTATTAGTATCAAAGAGAAATTCGAAATCGAAATGGGGCGTGGCCAAGTGGTAAGGCAACGGGTTTTGGTCCCGTTATTCGGAGGTTCGAATCCTTCCGTCCCAGAGCGTCTACATGAGAAAAGAAAGATTCTTCTCTTTAACAAATTTCTCTTTAAGTTTGGAAATTTTTTTCTTTAATCTTGGATATAGTGTCACCTTTTGTTCTGATTTTTCTATAAAAATAAAACTTTTTTCATTTAGTTTTTCACAAATGTGATTGAGTGTACGGGTAGAAATAAAGATATTTCATTGAATTCGAAATTCAAAAGAATTTTTGGGTATATCATTAAGAGACTACTATTTTAATAGTCATATTGAAGTAAGTTACTTAGGAAAACTCTAAATCTGAATTCTCGTATTATGTAATTCTCTGAATTGAAAGAGAAAAAAGGATCCTTTTCTATTTCATACTCATGAAAACAAAAATTCTTTTTTTTTTTTTTATGAACCTGGGTACTCGAAGAAATTTGAAAAATCTATATTATAAATATAGAGAAACTTATGACTTTTTCGAGTTATTGGAATAGCGTTAAACTGATTTTATTCCGGAATTGGAAAATCCATAGGGCCATTCTTTTTAGATTTAGAGTTTATTTGTTCGAGAAGAATTTTTTCCATAATTTAACATAACATCCCGAATGATCTGTTGAAGATTTTAATTAGATTTAAGGAAATGGATTCACTTTTCTTTTTTCTTTTTTAGAAATTTCTTTCACCCCATAGGATAGAGGGGCGAAATAACTTAAATCCTTTATAATATAAGACTTTTTCCAGATAATTATTTACCTTTCCCTAGATACATACATAATAAATATAATGAAATATAATGACTATTCATGATTCCATATTGAATCAATTGCATACCGTTTCAAAATAAAATTTAAAATGAGAGGAGTGTTATGGTAAAACTTCGTTTAAAACGATGTGGTAGAAAGCAACGTGCGACTTGAAGGACATAATTCACTGTGGATTCTTACATCCGCCATTTTCTATAGGAATGAAGATGCTCTTGAATCGACATAGTTTGTTCTGTTCCTATTAGGAACCCAATTTGTATTGGGTTGGTAAATAGGAATAGTACATGATGGAGCTCGAGCAAAACGTATTGATTCGTTTATCGGGGGGGCGAATCTAGGGTTAGTAACAATTAATAAATTAGACTACTTTGTTAAGTATATCCTCAATATAGAAATTAAAATTTTTAATTGCGGGATTCAAATCCCAACAAGTTTGAAATAAAATAAATAACATTTTTTATATTACAAGGGGAAAAATCGTTCATATTATCTTTCCATAGAAGGAAATAACAAAAAACAAAAGGTATGTTACTGCCGTTTTGAAAAAGGGGATAAGGATCACCGAAGTAATGTCTAAACCTAATGATTTTAAAAAGTAAAGAGAAAGAATTCCGGAACAAGGAAACACTATTTTCAATTGTCTTAATATTTTATTTTTAGTATAATGATGGAGACTAAAAAAGATTCGAGACGAAACAAACAAAAGAAGTTAACTCAAGAAATGCCTAAGGATTTACCTTCGGACTTTTTCAGAATTACCCAACTTGAGTTATGAGTACGAATGATATTTTTTTCTTTTTTTTTTCTTTTTTTATGTTTTATGTAAGTAAGAACAGAAAAACTTAAATCATAGTCTAAGTCATAAATTTTTTTATATATTTTACATTATATACAGAAATATTAGAATCATTTTTTCTCGAGCTGTATGAGGAGAAAATCTCTTATACGTTTCTAGGGGGGGTTATTTATCTATATCTATCCCAATGAGCGATCTATCAAATCGTTGCAATTGATGTTCGATCCCGACGAGAAGGAAGAGATCTTCGAAAGATGGGTTTTTATGATCCAATGAAAAATCAAACTTATTTAAACGTTCCTGCTATTCGTTATTTCCTTGAAAAAGGTGCTCAACCTACAGGAACTGTTCATGATATTTTAAGAAAAGCAGAATTTTTAAAAGAATTCATATAAAATAAATAAAAAAATTTGAAAAAAGAAAGGTAACTAGTATAAATTTGTGTGGTAATTATTTACTCACAATTGCTTTTTTCTTGTTCTATATTATGTTTTATATTTACCATATTTATTGTTGTCCCAATCCAACATCCTTATTTTATGTAATTTTTTTTTAATTGATCTCATTTTTTTCTCAACATTTTGACAATGGTGTGTCGAACAAATATAATTCGATCGTAGATAAATAGATCCGTTTATTTCGATCCTTATTTATGGGTTTTTCCTTTTTATGGGTTTGACAAATTTACTATTTTTTATATAAGATATATTTTTTTAACGAAAATCAAAATTTTTTTCTATTTTATAAAAAAGGGGGCGGTCCTTAAATGTGAATTTTTACATTTTTTTTATCTATCTTTAATTTAATCCAATCCACTTTGCTATTTCGTTTAATTGATCATCTAATCTTTCCTTTATATTTCTTTTGAATTTTAAATTCAATGTTTTTACGTAGTTGTATAGTTCAATTCCATTTTTTCCACTTGTATATACATATTTATCTGGGTTGCTAACTCAATGGTAGAGTACTCGGCTTTTAAGTGCGATTATGGTTTTTTACACATTTGAATGAAGTAACGAATTCGTCCAGACTCTTGGTAGAGTCTATAAGACCACGACTGATCCTGAACGGTAATGGATGGAAAAAACCGCATGTCGTAATAAAATAATAAGAAAAATGGAATTGCATTTTCATTTTTGAATTTCTTATTATATTCTTTCTTATTTTTTTTTTATTTTAAGAAATTCACAGTTCGAGTTTGGTCTAGTGAATAAATGGATAGAGCTCTATGGCTCTAATTCTGGTAAAAAAAAAAAAAAAAGCAACGAGCTTTTATTCTTAATTTGAATAATTTCCCGATCTAATTAAACGTTAAAAATAACTTAGTGCCTGATGTAGGGAAGGGGTCTCCTATAAATGGGCCTTTGATTCTTTTTTTTAAGAATAAAAAAAAAATCCTACCTATTTTCTATTATGGATTGGAAACTAATGTGTAGAAGAAACAGTATACTGACAAAAAAAATTTCCAAAGTCAAAAGAGCGATCGGGTTGCAAAAATAAAAGATTTTTTATCCTCTGATAATTTATTTAATAGAACGAAGATAAACCTATTGGATAGTAGAAGGGGAGAGGAAAAAGATCTGTTGATTGGACTCTGTATTTCCGGGGTATATATTTTTTTCATACATGATACATACTCTGTTCTGACCGTATTGCACTATGTATAATTTGATAATACAAGAAATACCTATTGTTTCTGGTTCAAGTAGAAATTGAAGTCAATGGAAGAATTACAAGGATATTTAGAAAAAGGTAGATCTTGGCAACAATATTTCCTATATCCGTTACTCTTTCAGGAGTATATTTATGCACTTGCTCATGATCATGGTTTAAATGGTTTGCTTTTTTATGAACCCGTAGAAGTTTTTGGTTATGATAATAAATCTAGTTTATCACTTGTAAAACGTTTAATTACTCGAATCTATCAAAAGAATTCTTTGATTTCTTCGGTTAATTATTCTAACCAAAATTTTTTTATTGGTCACACTCACAACATTTTTTTTTATTCTCATTTTTATTCTCAAATTATATCAGAAAGTTTTGCAATTATTGTGGAAATTCCATTTTCCTTGCGATTAGTATCTTATTTAGAAAAAAAAGAAATACCAAAATATCATAATTTACGATCAATTCATTCAATTTTTCCCTTTTTAGAGGACAAATTATTGCATTTAAATTATGTTTTAGATATACTAATACCTCATCCCATCCATATGGAAATCTTGGTTCAAATCCTTCAGTGCGGGATTCAAGATGTTCCCTTTTTACACTTATTGCAATTCTTTCTTCACGAATACCATAATTGGAATAATCTCTCCATTACTCAGAAGAAATCTATTTATGTTTTTTCGAAAGAAAATAAAAGATTCTTTTGGTTCCTATATAATTCTTATGTATTTGAGTGCGAAATTTTATTAGTGCTTATTCGTAAACAATCCTCTTATTTACGATTAACTTCTTTTAGAACTTTTATTGAGCGAATACATTTCTATGGA